TAGACATTCCCGCATTTCCGTCACCGAGCATTTTGAATTTCCCATTTATCAAAAAATCCCATTCTTTTCTCATTCTGCATTGAATCATATGAATCGATCTAGCAATGATGGAATTTCGATTCTGTTTACTGAATCACATGAAATTTTACCCAACTCCATATATATGGAATGTATGAAATACGTATGAACGGAGGAAAAAAGATGATTTTAGACTTAATTTTAGACTTAGTTAAATTAGAATTTCTAAGAGACAGATCCAAACGGAAAGGAATTGATAAATTCCACTTAGAATTATGGAGTTTTTTTTTATTTTGTCTAGAATAGAAAATTCACTTTATACCATTATTATGATATTACATATTCCAATCCGATTGGATATCAGAAAAATAAACGGATTCGGGATTTGATCCATTCACGGAGATAAAGACATAATAATCAGAAACAATATAACAATAGAAAGTTCATTTTTTTAGTACTTAACTCTTTCGTGAATTCCATTGTTCCAAAAATGATTTGCAGAGAACTCCTTTCTCTTTTTTTCGTAGAATTTTTATTTTTAGAATACGATTGAAGTGCATAAGAAGGCTTGTATTTATTAAACCCGCGCTGCTATAGCTATCTATCCATACATCGCTCTCCTTTATTGCATACTTCTACTCGGGACAGCACATGTCGTACTCTATCAAAAATCAAAATTTCTATTTTCTCTTCAATCTAATCAATCTAAATTGCAGTACGACAAGTGTCCGCCAATTCCCTATAAACAGGCATCATACACAAATAATATACCCCATAAGCTAACTGTGTAACACAACTTATGTTTGGGGTTTACATATACTAATAATTGACATTATAATTGAAATTGAGTTGAGAAGGTTTTTTTTTCAATAAAAAAATCAAGACTGATTAGTTATATATCAATTTTGATTTTCTTATATCATTTATCATTAGGGAAAGACAATTTGAGATGTAAATCCAAGAGTGGGTCATGAATTTACAGTCATATAGTTAATGGTTCCAATTTGTTCTGAATTTTGGCTTTTGTAACTGAAAAAAATTCCCATTTGGTTTTTTAATAGAAAAGAGAGGTATTTAGATATTGGGTGTTTTGAGATACTATAAAATTAATTGAAGGGAAGGAGCCGGCCCCCCCCAAAAAAACAAATAACAAATAAAGGGGAATATTTTCATCTATTTGGTATCGTTTTGGCGGCATGGCCGAGCGGTAAGGTGGGGGACTGCAAATCCTTTTTCCCCAGTTCAAATCTGGGTGTCGCCTGATTAACAAAAGACAAGACTCGAAATCCCTTATTCTTTATTCTCCTTTGCTGTTATAACTCGCCAAATTTTTCCCAGCAAAACACGCGTAGTCTTGAGACTTTCTTGATTGGAAACAGCTGGGGGTTCCCTTCTTTAAATTAAAGTGCCGTAACTCGTTGTATTTAGGATTCAAGGAAAGATTATAGTAGTGGAAGGGCTATCATATCAAATAAAGAGTTTAAAGAGTTACCGATTTTTTTCCATTACTAATGTCGTGTCTACTGGTCGGGTCTTGAATTAGATTGGATGGATAATCGGCTTTTTTCTTTTACTTAATGATAATGAAGGACAAGAAAAATAAAGAATAGGTATCAGTATTCCTACATATATATATTAGTAGCATTCCCTTTGATACTTCAAAAGAAAAGCGTAACTGCAGTTTCATTTTTCATATTTATTGGAGTCTTTCATCAAGGGTGTTGGGTCAGAATCCCCTTTTGACTCTGCACCAGTGATTCCACTATTATTAATAAACACTAATGGAATAATTCCTTCATATTCAGAGAGATAGGGGACATAATTCACATGGATATAGTAAGTCTCGCTTGGGCTGCGTTAATGGTAGTCTTTACATTTTCCCTTTCACTCGTAATATGGGGAAGGAGTGGACTCTAGAGATACTACGAATTGAGTTGGGGAATCAAATTGTATCACTTTTTTATAGATCGTTTTGCAAAGCATAAATAATCTTTATTAATTATTTAATATATTGAATTCATTAATTTAATTCAATTTCGAATTCAAAAATTGAATTAATAAAAATATCTTCATTCCGAAATTGTATTGGCTTTTATTTCTGCTGTGCTTTATTGACGCGTTTGCTATCATGGCTGAAGGATTCAAAATCGATAGGATAACCCTTTTCGAATTTCGAAATCCGAAGAAGTTACCGTAGAACCCTGTAAACCGCGCAATCAATTACTTCTTTGAAATGCTAAAAAAAAGATTACTTTCTAATTTTCTATAAATTAGAAAATAATAAGAGTTGCCTCGCGATTATTTCAGATTGATTGGAATCAACAAAAATAAAATAGATAAAGGAAACAAATAGATGAAGCAAAGAAATAGAATTGAGATACTATGTACATTCCATATATTTAATTGATATTAACATTTATGAAGATCCATATACATATTGTAGATTGATCTCGATTCAGTTTGTATCTTTCTAGATTACAAT